TTCTACTATGAATATGAAGAACTTTTTTTTGTAAAATATCGTCTACTATACTAATAACTAAGACTAAGAAGCAGTTTATATTACAACACAGAACAAAAAAGACAATGTAAAGGATGGGTAGAAGAAGTTTTTATACTTTACTAGATCTGCGGTCCCAAACTATGGGATATAAAAGAATACACCAATCCTAAGGATCCATAAGATTCATTGGGGATCCAACACACCAATATAAATCTTTTCTTTTTTTTTTTAAGAATTTTTTTATCGATATTACTGATGGATTACTAATCAGTAAACCCCCATCAAAAAGATAACTTCTGTGAAATTCAATTAGGTAAGGCGATTCAAACTCATTTCATGTTCCCTTCTTCAATTTACATTTCTTAAATTTACATATATATATATAATGATAATATAGATTATAATATAGAGTCTTACATTTTTTTATATCTCCTGAAAATCCTTGTTTTTACTAGGAATCCCTATTTTTGGAGCGAATTCTAATGAACCTTTCGGGATTTTTTTTAGTAATAAAGAATTTCTTTATTAAATTCCAATTATATTATACTCCAATTTTCAATATAGTTTTCAATATAGTAAAATCTTTTATAATATATATATATATTTTATATATATATTTTATAATTTTATAATATATATATATATATTTTATAATTATATAATTATATATAATTTATAATAGAATCATAATAAGAAAAATGGATTAGCATACATATATGTGTAAAGTAAATATATGTGAAAATGATTAAGCATTTTGATTTAGTTTTACTTTAGTTTTACACTACTTGCACTTATTATATATATTTATATATATTCACCACTTCTTATATATATTCACTTAGATAGACTGAATCTAATTATATATGTACGAATTATATCTAATTTTATAAAAAATTTATAAAATTTTATAAAAATAAAAAAAGGTAAAAAAAAAAAAATTCAAAAAAGAACAAGTACAAATATGAAATCGAGGTACTCCTTCTATGACTATGACATTTCTAAATAGCTTTCCTTCTATTTTTGTGCCTTTAGTAGGCTTAGTCTTTCCGGCAATTGCAATGGCTTCTTTATTTCTTTATATTCAAAGAAACAAAATTTTGTAGATCCGAATCAAATGAGGCCAATTTGAATATATATATTTTTTTTCAATATTTATACTTATATCATAACACGGATATCTATTTAGTAGAATATGTCATAACATGTTGATTTGTCCGAACATAAAAGAAAAATCTTATGTATGTTTCAATGTATGTTGAAACATAATACGTAAACATGATATATGGGTAAATGAATTCTAGTGATTTTCAAATAGATCGAGATGGGATCGGGGGCATCTTTATGAAATATAAAGTGAATGTATCTATATGTATGTAGATATCTATAATATATGGGATCCTATGGAAAAAATGTGATTATTTTAGATCTAAGAAATTCGATGAATTACTCTTATTCCTAAAGGTTCACACTAAAGCAGAATTGCACTAGTTGATGAGAGTTACTTCGGAAAAAAAAATAGTAAAGTAAAATGAAATTCATTTGAGTTATTCTCTAAATTCCAATAAAATGCAACTGAATCTAGTATGAGTTGGCGATCAGAACGTATATGGATAGAACTTATAACGGGGTCCCGAAAAACAAGTAATTTTTTCTGGGCCTTTATCCTTTTTTTAGGTTCATTAGGATTCTTATTGGTTGGAACTTCCAGCTATCTTGGTAGGAATTTTATATCTTTATTTTCGTCTCATCAAATCATTTTTTTTCCACAAGGGATCGTGATGTCTTTCTATGGGGTCGCAGGTCTCTTTATTAGCTCCTATTTGTGGTGTACAATTTCGTGGAATGTAGGCAGTGGTTATGATCGATTCGATAGAAAAGAAGGAATAGTGTGTATTTTTCGTTGGGGATTTCCTGGAAGAAATCGTCGTATTTTTATACGATTTCTTATGAAAGACATTCAATCCATCAGAATAGACGTTAAAGAAGGTATTTATGCTCGTCGTGTACTTTATATAGAAATAAAAGGCCAGGGAGCCATTCCCTTAACTCGTACTGATAATAATTTGACTCCACGAGAAATTGAGAAAAAAGCTGCCGAATTGGCCTATTTCTTGCGTGTACCAATTGAAGTCTTTTGAAATGAACTGAAGAATGAATGCTTTCTTATCAGGAGAAAAAACTAAAGAAACCTCTTTTTTCTGTAGCAAAACTTAACCGATTTCTGTAGCATAACCTAACTGAAGTTTTTTAAGAACACTCATTCGAGTCAAAACATACGTATACAAAAATTTTTTTGTCCGCAAAAATGGATTTTTGTGTATGTAAATACACTCAACCCAATCAACCCAATTTCGTAACAAAACAAGAACAAGTAAAAAATATAAATAATAGCATATATAAAAACAAAACTTTTCAAACTTTTTGTATTCTCAATATTTTGAATTGATACGTTAGATACAGAGTGATACGTTAGATACAGATAGATCATCTCTTTTCAATTCTTTATCTTTTCTTTTGTCAATCGATGTTTATTTTGATTCCCTTTTTTGTGCTTTTTAATGATCAAAAGATGGGCTGCTTATAATGATAAGGTTTCTGTCTTGTTTTGCTACTCCTTTTTGATCATCACAATAAAATAAAATAAATTTTTTTTCTTTAAGAAATTTATCTAAATTTTTCCTGTACTGTGGGTATGAAATGCATTTTTTTTTCCAAATATTTGTTTTTTTATAGAAAGAATGGTAGTTTTTTCGTCTAAAAATCAAAATAACTTGAAGTGTCTCTTTCGAGCATTCATCGAAAGGGCGAAATCACTTCAAATTTGAGTTGAGTAATTCAGATATCTGGAAAGAAGATTTTTTTTTCTCTTTTCTTCATTCGAATTGGAAGTGGACTCTTTCTTTCTTATTCTATCTATGTATTCTTTCTAAATTTGAAATTTTCATTTTCAATTTAAGGACTAACCACTGAATAAAAAAAAAGAGAGAGAATAGATTCATAGGTTCGAGACCTTGTAATAGAACTCCTACTTGATAGAAATGTTCTATTTTCTCGAGTCGACGAAGGAGGTGGAGGTGGGTTCATTAACAATTCACAAAAAATGTCAAAAAAGAAAGCATTCATTCCCTTTATATATCTTGCATCTATAGTCTTTTTGCCCTGGTGGATCTCTCTCTCATTCAATCAAAGTATTAGATCTTGGGTTACGAATTGGTGGAATATTAGGAAATCCGAAACTTTTTTGAATGATATTAAAGAAAGGAATATTCTAGAAAAATTCATCGAATTAGAGGATTTCTTGCTGTTGGACGAAATGATAAAGGAATACCCGGAAATACATCTACAGAAGCTTCGTATCGGAATCCACAAAGAAACGATAAAATTGATCAAGATGCACAATGAAGATCGTATCCATACGATTTTGCACTTATCAACAAATATAATCTATTTATTTATTCTGGGAGGTTATTCTATTCTGGGCAATGAAACACTTTTTCTTCTTAACTCTTGGGTTCAAGAATTCCTATATAATTTAAGCGACACAATAAAGGCTTTTTCTATTCTTTTATTAACTGATTTATGTATAGGATTCCATTCACCTCACGGTTGGGAACTCATGATTGGCTCTGTCTACAAAGATTTTGGATTTGCTCATAATGAGCAAATTATATCTGGTCTTGTTTCCACTTTTCCAGTCATTCTAGATACAATTTTTAAATATTTGATTTTCCGTTATTTAAATCGTGTATCTCCATCACTTGTAGTAATTTATCATTCAATGAATGACTGAAAAATGATCCACTGATCAAATTAGAATATTTTTATTTACATAAGCAAAACTTGAACAATTTTCTTTTTTTTCTTTTCTACCCATCAGGGGAATTTCCCTATCTTCATTCCAGTCAAATTCTTTTTAGTAATTAGTAAATAGCAGACTCGTTGGCAGGGAACTATACTAGCGATCTGCCTAATTTTATTGTAGAAATTTTAGGGATAAATGATTGGACCATGCAAACTAGAAAGACTTTTTCTTGGATAAAGGAAGAGATTACTCGATCCATCTCCGTATCGCTGATGATATATATAATCACTGGGGCATCCATTTCAAATGCATATCCCATTTTTGCACAGCAAGGTTATGAAAATCCACGAGAAGCTACTGGGCGTATTGTATGTGCCAATTGTCATTTAGCTAATAAGCCCGTGGATATTGAAGTTCCACAAACAGTACTTCCTGATACTATATTTGAAGCAGTTGTTCGAATTCCTTATGATATGCAACTGAAACAAGTTCTTGCTAACGGTAAAAAGGGGGCTTTAAATGTAGGGGCTGTTCTTATTTTACCCGAGGGGTTTGAATTAGCCCCCCCCGATCGTATTTCTCCTGAGATGAAAGAAAAGATAGGCAATCTTTCTTTTCAAAGCTATCGCCCCACTAAAAAAAATATTCTTGTAATAGGCCCTGTTCCTGGTCAGAGATATAGTGAAATCACCTTTCCTATTCTTTCCCCCAACCCTGCTACTAATAAGGATGTTCATTTCTTAAAATATCCCATATACGTAGGTGGGAACCGGGGAAGGGGTCAGATTTATCCCGACGGGAGCAAGAGTAACAATACGGTTTATAATGCTACATCAGCAGGTATAGTAAGCAAAATCATACGAAAAGAAAAGGGGGGGTACGAAATAACCATAGAGGATCCATCAGAGGGACGTCAAGTGGTTGATATTATCCCTCCAGGACCAGAACTTCTTGTTTCAGAGGGCGAATCTATTAAACTTGATCAACCATTAACGAGTAATCCTAATGTGGGTGGATTTGGTCAGGGGGATGCGGAAATAGTACTTCAAGATCCATTACGTGTCCAAGGACTTTTGTTCTTCTTCGCATCTGTTATTTTGGCACAAATTTTTTTGGTTCTGAAAAAGAAACAGTTTGAAAAGGTTCAATTGTCTGAAATGAATTTTTAAATACTTAA